AAATGAAACACATTTATTCACGATTTCATTTACTTGCAATTTTTTTTTTGAAAAAAAAGGATTGGCTGAACTTGAAAATTTACTCATTGAATGAGTAAACGATTGAATCGGATTCGGTTGGGCGGTACCAACTAAATCGAGTGCTATCTCCCATTTATCTCTTATTGAATTAACTGATCAACTTGCTATCGGACATTTATTTTCGATTTGGTATTATTCCAAAAAGGATTTCGACATATTTCACTTTATTATAATTATGAGAATCAATCCTACTACTTCTAGCCCTGCGGTTTCCACACTTGAAGAAAAAAAACTAGGGCGTATCGCTCAAATTATTGGCCCAGTACTGGATGTCGTTTTTCCCCCGGGCAAAATGCCTAATATTTATAACGCTTTGGTAGTTAAGGGTCGAGATACTGTCGGTCAGCAAATTAATGTGACTTGTGAGGTACAACAATTATTAGGAAATAATCGAGTTAGAGCTGTAGCTATGAGTGCTACAGATGGGCTGATGAGAGGAATGGAAGTGATTAACACGGGAGCTCCTCTAAGTGTTCCAGTCGGCGGAGCTACTCTCGGGCGAATCTTCAACGTTCTTGGAGAGCCTGTTGATAATTTAGGTCCTGTAGATACTCGCACAACATCTCCTATTCATAGATCTGCGCCTGCCTTTATACAGTTAGATACGAAATTATCAATCTTTGAAACAGGTATTAAGGTGGTAGATCTTTTAGCTCCTTATCGCCGTGGAGGAAAAATCGGACTATTTGGGGGAGCTGGAGTAGGTAAAACAGTACTCATCATGGAATTGATCAACAACATTGCCAAAGCTCATGGAGGCGTATCCGTATTTGGCGGAGTAGGAGAACGTACTCGTGAAGGAAATGATCTTTACATGGAAATGAAAGAATCCGGAGTAATTAATGAAAAAAATCTTGCAGAATCAAAAGTAGCTTTAGTCTATGGTCAAATGAATGAACCGCCGGGAGCTCGTATGAGAGTTGGTTTGACTGCCCTAACTATGGCAGAATATTTCCGGGATGTTAATGAACAAGATGTGCTTCTATTCATCGACAATATCTTTCGTTTTGTCCAAGCAGGATCAGAAGTATCCGCATTATTAGGGAGAATGCCTTCTGCAGTGGGTTATCAACCTACCCTTAGTACAGAAATGGGTTCTTTGCAAGAAAGAATTACTTCTACCAAAGAGGGATCTATAACTTCGATCCAAGCAGTTTATGTACCTGCGGACGATTTGACCGACCCTGCTCCTGCCACTACATTTGCACATTTAGATGCTACTACCGTACTATCAAGAGGATTAGCTGCCAAGGGTATTTATCCAGCAGTAGATCCTTTAGATTCAACGTCAACTATGTTACAACCTCGGATCGTTGGCGAGGAACATTATGAAACTGCGCAAAGAGTTAAGCAAACTTCACAACGTTACAAAGAACTTCAGGACATTATAGCTATTCTTGGGTTGGATGAATTATCCGAGGAGGATCGTTTAACTGTAGCAAGAGCACGAAAAATTGAGCGTTTCTTATCACAACCCTTCTTCGTGGCAGAAGTATTTACTGGTTCTCCAGGAAAATATGTTGGTCTTGCAGAAACAATTAGGGGGTTTCAACTGATCCTTTCCGGAGAATTAGATGGTCTGCCCGAGCAGGCTTTTTATTTGGTGGGTAACATCGATGAAGCTACCGCGAAAGCTATGAACTTAGAAGTGGAGAGCAATTTGAAGAAATGACCTTAAATCTTTGTGTACTGACTCCTAATCGAATTATTTGGGATTCAGAAGTGAAAGAAATCATTTTATCTACAAATAGTGGCCAAATTGGTGTATTACCGAACCACGCCCCTATTGCCACGGCTGTAGATATAGGTCTTTTGAGAATACGCCTCAACGACCAATGGTTAACGGTGGCTCTGATGGGTGGTTTTGCTAGAATAGGGAATAATGAGATCACCATTTTAGGAAATGATGCGGAGATGAGTACTGACATTGATCCGCAAGAAGCTCAACAAACTCTTAAAATAGCTGAAGCTAACTTGAGTAGAGCTGAGGGTAAGAGACAAGTGATTGAAGCGAATCTAGCTCTCAGACGAGCTAGGACACGAGTAGAGGCTGTCAATGTTATTTCCTACTAGTCAATACATCAAAATAATCAAAAGAAGTTTTTTAGAAGTTCTTTATTATACACCACATTTAGATTCTGCCAATTGAAGACAATCAAGTCTAATCTGATACAACGAAAAAAGGAGGATGGGTAGAAAAACTTATTAGATACCATTGCATTGACTCCGGTATCTAATAAGTTCTACCTACTATTGGATTTGAACCAATGACTCCTGCCGTATGAAAGCAATACTCTAACCACTGAGTTAAGTAGGTAATTTATCACCGCAAAAGAAGACCCATCACCTCGGGGATTATAGATAGAATATAATTTCTAAGCAATACCAATCTGTTAACAGTAAACGGATCAAAGAGTTATCATGTGAGATTAGGAAATATCCATCTTGACAAGAAATTATCTATATGTTAAGATATCTATGACAAGGGCTATAGCTCAGTTAGGTAGAGCACCTCGTTTACACGTGCGCCAATGCTTTTCAAGGGAGCTTATTATGCAATGAACATAGTTGATCTTATTGAAAAATCAATGTCTTACTCCATAGATTCGAGAGAACAATAGCATGACAAATATTTTGTTCGGTCCGATTTTGGTGCGAATTTAGGTGCCAAATCAAATAGAACCCGTCATTGATTTGATAGTTGATAAGGTAAATACCCAGCCCATTCAATGCTAGGCATAATGAGTATAAGGGCTTCAAAAAAACCTCCTTTCATCCTATGAACTTTAAGGTGTATGAAGTCTCATATTCGACTCTTGCAGCGGAACGATAGAGACTCCATTTAACTTAGGTTGATCTAAGCCGAAGGCAGACCTAAGTCAAGGTAACCCTTCTTTGAAACACTTTGGTATTGCTACTAGATCTGAATACAAATAATGAATCAGAGCACATGGAGCCAGCTCATTATCTTCCTGTAAAGAAAAAATATGGTGGACTAACTGATCTTTACATCAGTTGATGAAAGAGCCCAATGCAACAAACAAAATGCATGTTGGGTCTTTGAAACAGTTCGAATCATTTCGATAATAATCAGTTTGATCTGTTTTACCGAGAAGGTCTACGGTTCGAGTCCGTATAGCCCTAATACATTCTATTTGTCTATTTTTGTATAGACATTCTATTTTTGTTTAGTATTGTTTTCATTTCCTCATTAGTACTTGTTTATAGACTGGACAGACCAGACCATTGGTTGTTTCATAGAAATGAAATGAAAGCATTACCACATATTCATGTAAATACATAGGTACCTGAAAATAAAAACAATAATTCATTCCAATGGATCTAATCAGATCAGTATGTGTCAAATCTAGGACAAGAAAAAGAAAGAAAATATAATCGTTCGATGCATTAGATTGTGTTTACGTATTCGTATTTGTATAAAATCAATAGAAACAACGACGATCCTTTACCTGGATTTTAATGAAAAGAATACTTCGAATATGTTAGAAATCCCTAGACATTTTTTACCCCCCAAAAATTATTGGTTTTGATAATAACTATGTTATGTTTGATATTATTTTTTGATAATATTTCATTATCTTATTTCATTTTATTATTTATACATTACATAAATTATATATTTACATAGAATTTATATAAGAAATATATATTTCTAAATATAAAATACAAAGAAATAAATATAAGGAAATATCAAGAAAAAAACAAAAACATAGTATTACGTTTCAGAATTATGAAATATAGTTATAGTATTACTATTCATTAGATTACATTAGTAATAGAATATTCTATTAGGTTAGATTAGTATATTTTAGTATTTAATTAAATTATTTTTATTATTTAGAATTTTTTTATTTAATATTTTTTAATCTTATATCTATTTTTTTATAGAGAATAGAGAAAGCGAGACAAAGTGAGAGAGTTTTGTTTGTGTAAGAGCGCCTTATTTCTACACCATATCTAAATAGAATCAAAATCAAAAACGGAATCCCGATTCCGTTGGATGAATCTCTAAACAAGACATGCCACGCAGCAAACAAACTCTGAACTATACACTTTGATTTGATTAAAATAAATTCTTGTTTCACCTAGGAAAACAAGTTCTGGATGAATTGACAATGCCAACTCGAATAATTAAGCATATTCCACATTAATAGGAGTACATTTATGTTTCTGCTTCACGAATATGATATTTTATGGGCATTTCTAATAATATCAAGCGTTATTCCTATCTTGGCATTTGTAATTTCAGGAGTTTTAGCCCCGGTTAGTAAAGGACCAGAGAAGCTCTCTAGTTATGAATCGGGCATAGAACCTATGGGAGATGCTTGGTTACAATTCCGAATCCGCTATTACATGTTTGCTCTAGTTTTTGTTGTTTTTGATGTTGAAACGGTCTTTCTTTATCCATGGGCAATGAGTTTTGATGTATTGGGTGTATCTGTATTTATCGAAGCTTTAATTTTCGTGCTTATCCCAATTGTGGGTTCAGTTTATGCATGGCGAAAGGGAGCGTTGGAATGGTCTTAACTGAGTATTCAGACAATAAAAAAAAAAAGGAAGGCAAAAATTACATTGAGACAGTTATGAATTTGATTGAGTTTCCGTTACTTGACCAAACAACCCCCAATTCAGTTATTTCAACTACATCGAATGATCTTTCGAATTGGTCAAGACTCTCCAGTTTATGGCCGCTTCTATATGGTACCAGTTGCTGTTTCATTGAATTTGCTTCATTAATAGGCTCGCGATTCGACTTTGATCGTTATGGGTTGGTACCAAGATCAAGTCCTAGGCAAGCGGACCTAATTTTAACAGCCGGCACAGTCACAATGAAAATGGCTCCCTCTTTAGTGAGATTATATGAGCAAATGCCTGAACCAAAATACGTCATTGCTATG